GCCCATTCTCTGCTTTTTTTGGACAGAATCAACCCCCCCTCCTTTTTTTCTTTTGATATCTCCAGACTGATTAAACTCATTTTTAGAAATTGGATGGGGAAAAATACAGAATTACAAATTTTAGATTATATCGAAGAGGACATAAAAGAAGTGGAGAACAAAGAGAAGGACAAAAAAGAAGAGAACAAAAGAAAAGAGAAAGCGCGGATAGAAATAGCAGAAACTTGGGATACCATCCCATTTGCTCAAGTAATAAGAGGTTCTATGTTAGTAACTCAATCAATTCTTAGAAAATATATTCTATTACCTTCGTTGATAATAGCTAAAAATATTGGACGTCTGTTATTATTTCAATTTCCCGAGTGGTCTGAGGATTTAAAGGAATGGAATAGCGAAATGCATGTTAAATGCACCTATAATGGTGTTCAATTATCAGAAACAGAATTTCCGAAAAATTGGTTAATAGATGGTATTCAGATAAAGATCTTATTTCCTTTCTGTCTGAAACCTTGGCACAAATCTAAACTACGATCCTCTCATAGAGATCTAATGAAAAAGAAAGAAAAAGGAAAAAAAGATGATTTTTGTTTTTTAACAGTTTGGGGAATGGAAGCTAACCTTCCTTTTGGTTCTCCCCGAAAACGTCCTTCTTTTTTTGAACCCATTTTTAAGAAACTAGAAAAAAAAATTGGAAAATGGAAAAAGAAATATTTTCTCATTCTAATATTTTTAAAAGAAAGAACAAAATTATTTCTAAGAGTTTCAAACGAAACAAAAAAATGGATTATCAAAAGTGTTCTATTTATAACAAAAATGAAAAAAGAACTTTCAAAAGTCAATCCAATTCTATTATTTAGATTGAGAGAAGTAGATGAATCGAGGAAAACTAACAAAGAAAAAGATTCTATAATTAAGAATAAAATAATTCATGAATCATTTAGTTCAATTCGATCTACGAATTGGACAAATTATTCCCTAACAGAAAAAAAAATGAAAGATCTAACTGATAGAACAAGCACAATCCGAAATCAAATAGAAAGAATTACAAAAGAGAAAAAAAAAGCAACCCCAAGACTAAATATAAATATTAGTCCTAATAATAGAAGTTCTAATGTTAAAAAATTAGAATCACCCAAAAATATTTGGCAAATTGTAAAAAGAAGAACTGTTCGATTAATCCGTAAATTACATTATTTTTTAAAAATTTTCATTGAAAAAATATACATAGATATCTTTCTATCTATTATTAATATTCCCAGAACCAATACACAACGTCTTCTTGAATCAACAAAAAAAATCATTGATAAATATATTTACAATAATGAAACAAGTCACGAAAGAATTGATAAAACAAATCAAAAGAAAATTTACTTTATTTCAAATATAAAAAAGTCACTTTATAATATTACTAATAATAAAAATTCACAGATTTTTTATGACTTATCCTACTTGTCACAAGCATATGTATTTTACAAATTATCACAAACACAAGTTATTAATTTGTATAAATTAAAATATGTTCTTCAATATCACGGAACATCCTTTTTTCTTAAAACTGGAATAAAAAATTATTTTGGAACACAAGGCATATTTCATTCCGAATTAAATCATAAGAAACTTATGAATTCTGGAATGAATCAATGGAAAAATTGGTTAAGAGGTCATTATCAATACAATTTATCTCAGATTAGATGGTCTAGATTAAGATCACCAAAATGGCAAAATAGAGTCAAACAACGTCGTACGGCTCAAAATAAGGATTTAAACAGATGGGATTCGTATGAAAAAGACCAATTAATGCATTACAATAAACAAACTGATTATGGAGTATATTCATTACGAAATCAAAAAGATAATTTTAAAAAATACTATAGATATGATCTTTTATCATATAAATCTATTATTGATCAAACTAAGAGGACCTTATCTATTTATGGATCACCATTCGAAGGAAAAACGAACAAAGAAATTTTTGATAATTACAACACACATAAACACCCATTTTTTGATATGCTTGGAGGTACCCCTATCAATAATTATCTAGGAGAGGGTGATATTTTGTATCTGGAGAAAAATCTGTATAGAAAATATTTTGATTGGCAAATTCTCAATTTTTGTCTTAGAAAAAAAGTAGATATTGAAGCATGGATCGAGCTCGATACCAATAATAAAAATACTAAAACCGCCATTAATAATTATCAAATAATTGATAAAATGGATAAGATAGGTCTTTTTTATTTTACGATTCATCAAGATCAAGAAAGAAATCCACCTAATCAAAAAAGATTTGTTTTTGATTGGATGGGAATGAATGAAGAAATATTAAATCGTCCCATAGCGAATCTGGAATTTTGGTTCTTCCCAGAATTTGTACTACTTTATAATGCCTATAAAATGAAACCGTGGGTTATACCAAGCAAATTATTTCTTTTAAATTTGAATATAAATGAAAATCTTACTGAAAATCAAAATATCAATGGAAAGCAACAAAAGGATCTTTTTATTCCAATTCCATCGAATGAAAAAAAATCTTTTGCATTAAAGAATCAAAATCAAGAAGAAAAAGAACCCGCAGACGAAGGAACTCTTGGATCAGATACACAAAACCAAGGAGATCTTGGACCCCTTCTCTCAAACCAACAAAAAGATATTGAAGAAGATTATCCTGGATCCGATATGAAAAAACGTAAAAAGAAAAAACAATATAAGAGCAACACGGAAGCAGAATTCAATTTCTTTCTGAAAAGGTATTTACTTTTTCAATTGAGATGGGATGATGCTTTGAATCAAAGAATGATCAATAATATTAAGGTATATTGTCTCCTGCTTAGACTGATAAATCCAAGAGAAATTGCTATATCCTCTATTCAAAGGAGAGAAATGAGTCTAGATATAATGCTGATTCAAAAGAATTTAACTCTTACAGAATTGATGAAAAGGGGGATATTGATTATCGAACCCCTTCGTCTGTCTGTAAAAAATGATGGACAATTTATTATGTATCAAACCATAGGTATTTCATTGATTCATAAGAGTAAGCACAAAATGAATCAAAGATACCGAGAAAAAAGATATCTTGATAAGAAGACTTTTGATGAACCCATTTCAAAACATCAAAAGATAACTCGAAATAGAAACAAAAATAATTATGCTTTGCTTGTTCCTGAAAATATTTTATCATCTAGACGTCGTAGAGAATTGAGAATTCTAATTTGTTTCAATTCAAAGAATAGGAATGGTATTAATAAAAATCCAGTATTTTGCAACGGGAACAACGTAAAAAACTGGAGTCAATTTTTAGATGAAAGTACATATCGTGATAAAGATAAAAATAAATTAATGAAATTCAAATTCTTCCTTTGGCCCAATTATCGATTAGAAGATTTAGCTTGTATGAATCGTTATTGGTTTGATACCAATAATGGCAGTCGTTTGAGTATGTTAAGGATCCAAATGTATCCACGATTGAAAATAGGTTAATGATCAATTTTGACTATATATCCTTGTACCATATCTGGTATCTGAAAACAAAGAAATGCCCACATGTCTTTGTCTTGTCTTACATCCCATTCTAATATACGATACTAATTCAATTACGTATCAATTCGTTCCATCTAGTAGAAAAAAATCAACAGAATCTTCTTAATTTTAGGACTAAATTATTCTCTTTTGTGAATGCAGAAATAGACATCCTTTTGTATACCTATCCGACTCAAATTGAAAATTTTATTAATTGTTGATTCATTTTATTTGATAAAATTAGAGCCCATAAAGATAAAGAAATTAAGATTGATTATTGTGCATACCTGATTAAACTGACTGGCGTTATTATTACTGATATATAAAATTCATATATTAAAAAAGGGGAGTTCTTTTATGATAAAAAATTTATTCATTTCAGTTAGTTCACAAGAAAAAGAAAAAAATAGGGGATCTGTTGAATTTCAAGTATTCAGTTTCACCAATAAGATACAGAGACTTACTTCACATTTGAAATTGCACAAAAAAGACTATTTATCTCAGAGAGGTCTGCGGAAAATTCTGGGAAAACGTCAACGGCTGTTGGCTTATTTGTCAAAAAAAAATAGACTACGGTATAAAGAATTAATTAGTCAATTAGGGATTCGAGAAACAAAAAATCGTTAATTTTAAGAGTCATTATTTTGCATTATTCACTTAAATGTTGATGAACTTCTTTTCGCTTTCAGCAATTCATGGAAGAATGAATCGGGGAAAAACCTATGACTGCACCAGCTACAAGAAAAGATCTCATGATAGTCAATATGGGTCCTCACCACCCATCAATGCATGGTGTTCTTCGACTCATCATTACCCTAGATGGTGAAGATGTTATTGACTGTGAACCAATATTGGGTTATTTACACAGGGGGATGGAAAAAATTGCGGAAAACCGAACAATTATACAATATTTGCCTTATGTAACACGTTGGGATTATTTAGCTACTATGTTCACAGAAGCAATAACCGTAAATGCACCAGAGCAGTTAGGAAATATTCAAGTACCTCAACGGGCCAGCTATATCAGAGTAATTATGTTGGAGTTGAGTCGTATAGCTTCTCATTTGTTATGGCTTGGCCCCTTTATGGCCGATATTGGTGCACAGACCCCCTTCTTCTATATTTTTCGAGAAAGAGAATTGATATATGACCTATTTGAAGCTGCTACCGGTATGCGAATGATGCATAATTATTTTCGTATCGGAGGAGTAGCCGCTGATCTACCTCATGGCTGGATAGATAAATGTTTAGATTTTTGTGATTATTTTTTAACAGGGGTTGCTGAATATCAAAAGCTTATTACACGAAATCCTATTTTTTTAGAACGAGTTGAGGGGGTAGGCATTATTAGCGGAGAAGAAGCAATAAATTGGGGTTTATCAGGACCAATGCTACGAGCTTCTGGGATACAATGGGATCTTCGTAAAGTTGATCATTATGAGTGTTACGATGAATTTGACTGGGAGGTCCAATGGCAAAAA